TACTATCCATTTTTATTATTGTAATCTAGAAAGATACAAACTGAATCGAGATCAATCTACAATATGTATATGGATCTTCATAAATGTTAATATCAATTAAATATATGGAATGTACATAGTATCTCAATTCTATTTCTTTGCTTCATCTATTTGTTTCCTTTATCTATTTTATTTTTGTTGATTCCAATCAATCTGAAATAATCGCGAGGCAACTCTTATTATTTTCTAATTTATAGAAAATTAAAAAGTAATCTTTTTTTTAGCATTTCAAAGAAGTAATTGATTGCGCGGTTTACAGATAATCCAAGGAGTTCTATGGCAACTTCTTCGGATTTCGAAATTCGAAAAGGGTTATTCTATTGATTTTGAATCCTTCAGCCATGATAGCAAACGCGTCAATAAAGCACAGCAGAAATAAAAGCCAATACAATTTCGGAATGAAGATATTTTTATTAATTCAATTTTTTAATTCGAAATTGAATTAAATTAATGAATTCAATATATTAAATAATTAATAAAGATTATTTATGCTTTGCAAAACGATCTATAAAAAAGTGATACAATTTGATTCCCCAACTCAATTCGTAGTATCTCTAGAGTCCACTCCTTCCCCATATTACGAGTGAAAGGGAAAATGTAAAGACTACCATTAACGCAGCCCAAGCGAGACTTACTATATCCATGTGAATTATGTCCCCTATCTCTCTGAATATGAAGGAATTATTCCATTAGTGTTTATTAATAATAGTGGAATCACTGGTGCAGAGTCAAAAGGGGATTCTGACCCAACACCCTTGATGAAAGTCCAATAAATATGAAAAATGAAACTGCAGTTACGCTTTTCTTTTGAAGTATCAAAGGGAATGCTACTAATATATATATGTAGGAATACTGATACCTATTCTTTATTTTTCTTGTCCTTCATTATCATTAAGTAAAAGAAAAAAGCCAATTATCCATCCAATCTAATTCAAGACCCGGCCAGTAGACACGACATTAGTAATGGAAAAAATCGGTAACTCTTTATTTGATATGATAGCCCTTCCACTACTACAATCTTTCCTTGAATCCTAAATACAACGAGTTACGGCACTTTAATTTAAAGAAGGGAACCCCCAGCTGTTTCCAATCAAGAAAGTCTCAAGACTACGCGTGTTTTGCTGGGAAAAATTCGGCGAGTTATAACAGCAAAGGAGAATAAAGAATAAGGGATTTCGAGTCTTGTCTTTTGTTAATCAGGCGACACCCAGATTTGAACTGGGGAAAAAGGATTTGCAGTCCCCCACCTTACCGCTCGGCCATGCCGCCAAAACGATACAAAATCGATGAAAATATTCCCCTTTATTTGTTATTTGTTTTTTTGGGGGGGGCCAGCTCCTTCCCTTCAATTAATTTTATAGTATCTCAAAACACCCAATATCTAAATACCTCTCTTTTCTATTAAAAAACCAAATGGGAATTTTTTTCAGTTACAAAAGCCAAAATTCAGAACAAATTGGAACCATTAACTATATGACTGTAAATTCATGACCCACTCTTGGATTTACATCTCAAATTGTCTTTCCGTAATGATAAATGATATAAGAAAATCAAAATTGATATATAACTAATCAGTCTTGATTTTTTATTGAAAAAAACCTTCTCAACTCAATTTCAATTATAATGTCAATTATTAGTATATGTAAACCCCAAACATAAGTTGTGTTCCACAGTTAGCTTATGGGGTATATTATTTGTGTATGATGCCTGTTTATAGGGAATTGGCGCACACTTGTCGTACTGCAATTTTGATTGATTAGATTTTTGATTGATTAGATTGAAGAGAAAATAGAAATTTTGATAGAGTACGACATGTGCTGTCCCGAGTAGAAGTCTGCAATAAAGGAGAGCGATGTATGGATAGATAGCTATAGCAGCGCGGGTTTAATAAATACAAGCCTTCTTATGCACTTCAATCGTATTCTAAAAATAAAAATTCTACGAAAAAAAGAAAAAGGAGTTCTCCGCAAATCATTTTTGGAACAATGGAATTCACGAAAGAGTTAAGTACTCAAAAAATGAACTTTCTATTGTTATATTGTTTCTGATTATTATGTCTTTATCTCCGTGAATGGATCAAATCCCGAATCCATTTATTTTTCTGATATCCAATCGGATTGGAATATGTAATATCATAATAATGGTATAAAGTGAATTTTCTATTCTAGACAAAATAAAAAAACTCCATAATTCTAAGTGGAATTTATCAATCCCTTTCCGTTTGGATCTGTCTCTTAGAAATTCCAATTTAACTAAGTCTAAAATTAAGTAATTAAGTCTAAAATCATCTTTTTTCCTCCGTTCATACGTATTTCATACATTCCATATATATGGAGTTGGGTAAAATTTCATGTGATTCAGTAAACAGAATCGAAATTCCATCATTGCTAGATCGATTCATATGATTCAATGCAGAATGAGAAAAGAATGGGATTTTTTGATAAATGGGAAATTCAAAATG